TTTTGAAGTCCAGTCACGAGGTCTGAATAGTAGGTATGAATCATAGTTCAAATATTTCTTGATCTATTCCATATATTCCGTGCTCCAGATACTAGGATGAATATCCGACGAGGCAGAACCATCTCTGTCGAGATGACAGACCCATTCTCTGTACTATCAATAGGATCAATTATAACAAGTCGCACACTCATATTCCGGAAATACCGAAACAACGGAATTCCACGGTCAAACTACCAGAATGGACTATAAATCTGAGTCCTAAGTGATTCATTTTTGATTGAAAAGCTAGGGCTTCTGGTTCTTATGGACCTAATTCATTGAAATTCCATCCAGTAAAACGGAAGAATTATAAATCTCTAAAATAATAGATAGGAATATCGCAAATAGAGCCATTGCGACACCCATAAATGGGGTGGTTCCCCATCCAGGAGCCACTTTACCATATTCTGAATTCAATGGTTTCAATAAATCCCCTGTAATAGTTCGTCTTGGCCCAGATCTAGCACTACCCTCAACGGTTTGTGTAGCCATAAATACTATTGCATTGGTTGAGATCTGTTGACTTTGTATACTATTCCGTTGTAAATAAACGATCTTATCGTAGCATAGATCCATCGTGGTCTTGAAATTCTCTAATAATGGAAACAGCAACCTTAGTCGCCATCTCCATATCTGGTTCACTTGTAAGCTTTACAGGGTACGCCTTATATACCGCTTTTGGGCAACCCTCTCAACAACTAAGAGATCCATTCGAGGAACACGGAGACTAATTGAAGTAATGAGTCCCCCATATGGGGGACTCATTACTTCAATTAAGATAATGAAAAATCATTTCATCTTTTTAGTCGGGACCTTAGGCGGTTCTCGAAAAAATATAGCGAAAAAGATTATCCCTAAAGTCGAGACTAAGAGGAATGTATAAACCAATGCTTCCATAGATTCGATCGTTGTTTACAATTATAGCTTCCACACCTGTTCATTTAGGATTATTTCCCAGATAAAGAAAGGACAAGAGCAAAGAAAGGCGATGATTCAAATCAATATTTCTACGGTACCTTATATCAAATCAAAAAAATCAAATATAGAGGCGAAAGATACCGGAGCAATGTTGTATCAGACTACCTGTCTCCTTGTAGTTGGATCTCCAAGTTTTTGGAATGCTCCAAATTCCACTTGAGCATCCAAATCTGGGTCAATCCCAGCAAAAACATCTCTGAACAAGGTTCGAGCGCCATGCCAAATGTGTCCGAAAAAGAAGAGCAAAGCAAACGTAGCATGTCCAAAAGTGAACCAACCCCTTGGACTGCTCCGAAAAACACCATCGGATTTCAAAGTAGCACGATCTAATTCAAAAATTTCACCCAATTGGGCACGTCTAGCATATTTTTTCACAGTAGCAGGATCGCTATAGCTGACTCCATTGAGTTCGCCACCATAGAACTCAACAGTTACACCCACTTGTTCGACACTATACTTCGATTCTGCCCTTCTAAAAGGAACATCGGCTCTCACGATTCCGTCTCCGTCCACCAAAACTACTGGAAATGTTTCAAAAAAAGTAGGCATACGGCGTACAAAAAGTTCATGCCCTTCTTTATCTCTAAAGATAGGGTGTCCTAACCATCCAACAGCTATCCCATCCCCGTTGTCCATTGAGCCTGCCCGGAATAATCCACCTTTCGCCGGATTATTACCGATGTAATCATAAAAAGCTAATTTTTCGGGAATTTTAGACCAAGCTTCCGATAAACTCAGATTTTCGGCTAGACTGGCGCCAACTCTTCGATATATTTCTTGCTGGAAGTATCCCTGATCCCACTGATAACGAGTGGGACCAAATAATTCGATCGGGGTAGTTGCCGAACCATACCACATAGTTCCAGCAACAACGAAAGCTGCAAAAAAGACAGCAGCGATACTACTGGAAAGGACAGTTTCAATATTGCCCATACGTAATCCTTTGTATAGACGTTGGGGTGGGCGGACACTAAGATGGAATAGACCTGCTAATATACCCAATGTACCTGCTGCAATATGATGAGAGGCTATTCCTCCCGGAACAAAGGGATCAAAACCTTCCGCACCCCACGCTGGATTTACAGATTGTACTTTTCCGGTTAGGCCATAAGGGTCGGATACCCATATTCCAGGACCATACAAGCCTGTTACATGAAATGCGCCAAACCCAAAGCAAGCCACCCCTGAGAGAAATAAATGAATTCCAAAAATCTTGGGCAAATCCAAAGAGGGTTTTCCTGTACGTTCATCACAGAATATTTCTAGGTCCCAATACACCCAATGCCAGATAGCTGCTAAGAAGCACAAGCCAGAAAACACAATATGTGCCCCGGCCACACCTTCGTAACTCCAAATACCCGGATTCGTTATAGTTCCTCCTGTAATACTCCAACCGCCCCATGAATTGTTTATTCCTAAACGAGTCATGAAGGGTATAACGAACATACCCTGTCTCCACATTGGATCAAGAACGGGGTCAGAAGGATCAAAAACTGCTAATTCGTATAGAGCCATCGAACCGGCCCAACCGGAAACTAGAGCTGTATGCATTATATGGACAGAAAGCAGCCGACCGGGATCATTCAATACGACGGTATGAACACGATACCAAGGCAAACCCATGGAAATACCCCTTTCTCAAAGAAAAAATAGATACTATGTAACTTTATCGCATTGGAAATAACTATGCTATGGACCTCACCTTTTCATTGGATTATCTCGAAACAAGGGTTAATATTTATTCTGTTCCGTTAGTAATAATTGAACAATTCTGTTCGTAGGAACAAAGAGAAGCAGATCTATTCTATACCCAATAAGTACCAATACGCAATGGGGGGATTAATCCTATTTTTTGTGAGCGAATGTATAGATACTTGTTTCTCATTCGAACGATCCGTTCGTAAGAATTTTCCTTTATTCCGTCTTCCTCTATGAATCTTCCAATCTATCGATAAAATACGATAAACGACAATATTATGAAGACAATAAACCATTGTTTGTTACGTTTCCACATCAAAGTGAAATAGAATACTTAATTTTTCTTTCATTTAATGCCCATTGGTGTTCCAAAAGTACCTTTTCGGAGTCCCGGAGAGGAAGATGCAGTTTGGGTTGACGTATAGTGTGACTTGTCAGACATATTGGGTCGTATGGGATTTCCCCGTTCTCTCCCCCGATCGAGATATCCTCTGTTTCGCCCAAGAAAGATTGATTGAACCATCAATAATTCGGAGCGTGAAGTGCAATTAGATCAATTTATTTGGTTGGAGGATCAATATTCTCAATTAAAAGAATTTATGGTTGGCTTGGACCAATAAAATGAAGTATACAGGCTCCGTTCAGAAAATACCAAGGTAATCCATGTATGATTACCACCCTATCAGAAATGATTCCTTTATACCATATGAGTGATCTCAAATTGCCAATTAATGGAATAATATGATGAATACATCGAATATTTTGTGGAAGGCATGAAAATGAAACAAATTGAAAAAAAAAAAAAAAAAAAAGAAATCATAGCAAAAAGAAGCGGTACTGGGATCATTTGTCCTATATGTGCAAATCGAGTTCGGGCAGATCTTTACCCGGAGTAGAGCATAAACCTAAAAGAGTGGAAGAGGCCCATTCGGGAACAAGAAAATTACATCGTGATTTAGATCTCGATGAAACAATACATCAATGAGGGGTTAGCTCGATAAGTTCAGTGAATTCTTTTTTGATTTTATAGGGAAGCAAGTCAAAACTCATGTTTCTTAAAAAATGGAAGAAAAAGCCCGCTACGAAAAAAGAAATAGGGCTGGAATCGACAATTTCTTTTTTTTTTTTTTCTCAATTTTGATTTTTTGAACCGTATGCACCCAAAGGTGCGTGTACGGTTCCTAAGGAATAGAATTTTGTCCTAATCAACCGACTTCATCGAGAAAGATTACTTTTTTTAGGCCAAGAAGTTGATAGCGAGATCTCGAATCAACTTGTTGGTCTCATGGTATATCTCAGTATAGAGGATGATACCAGGGATCTGTATTTGTTTATAAATTCTCCCGGCGGATGGGTAATCCCAGGAATAGCTATTTATGATACTATGCAATTTGTGCCACCAGATGTACATACAATATGCATGGGATTAGCCGCTTCAATGGGATCTTTCATCCTGGTTGGAGGAGAAATTACCAAACGTCTAGCATTCCCTCACGCTTGGCGCCAATGAGTTTTTTTATTTGAGAGAAAAAAAGACTATGCCTTCGTCATATGGAATATGAATAAAATAATAATAATATATATTAAGTAATAATAGCATGGCATTTCAAGTTCGATATGAGCAAACTATTATTATTTTTTCATAATACGAGATTATGTATCGAGATAGTAGTATGAAAGAAAGGTTATTTCCGACTTGATCTTATGTATCGGGGTCCATTTCAGCGTCACAAACCTTTTTGCTTCCACATCAGAAGTCTCTTTCCAATATTTATGTTATGAAAGAGTGTGAAAATCAAAAAAAAAAAAGATCATTTTTTACTTATTTTTATTTGATCGGATCAGAAAGAAACTTTGGGATTGCTGAATCACAGACGAGATAAATATATAAAGCAACGGAACCATCATAGTATTTTTTGATTACTCCGAAAGGAAGGATGGTAAATGGATCATTCAACGATCTGGGTCTGATAGATTCGACTTGTCTCTTTCTTCGATGAAAAAAGAGAAAAAAAAATTCCATTACAGAGCCGTATGCACAAAAGATGCCTGTACGGTTGTTCAATTCTATCTCTTTCTCCCTGCTTGTTATTCTTTATCCCTTCCCTTCGCCCAATCATGCGAGATAGAGGAATCGTTCATTATGTTATATCATCAGGGTTATGATCCATCAACCTGCTAGTTCTTTTTATGAGGCACCCACAGGAGAATTTATCCTGGAAGCGGAAGAACTACTGAAACTCCGCGAAACCCTCACAAGGGTTTATGTACAAAGAACGGGCAATCCTTTATGGGTTGTATCCGAAGACATGGAAAGGGATGTTTTTATGTCAGCAACAGAAGCCCAAGATTATGGCATTGTTGATCTTGTAGCGATCGAAAATACCGGGGATTTCGCATAAATCTTTGATTCCATTTCGAATCATAATTTGAATGAACCCTTATTTGATCTTTTATCTTCTTACCTGGGTAAAATATGAAATGGAAGTAATTCATAATCATCCGGTTAGGATCGATCTAAACCAGCCCATTCTGTATATGATTCAGCATGCCAACTATTAAACAACTTATTAGAAACACAAGACAGCCAATCAGAAATGTCACGAAATCCCCCGCTCTTCGAGGATGTCCTCAGCGTCGAGGAACATGTACTAGGGTGTATGTGCGACTCGTTCGGATCATGAGCTAGAACAAATGAGACGATTTTTACAGTATCAATGACTCGTACCAATGAATAGAATGGAAGAACTCCATTCACTATCGAAAAATAAAGATCTCTCGTATACCTCTATTTGTATGGAATTTATGGTTTCCATTGGTGCAAATCCAATCACCTCGATTTGAGATGAAAAGCAATTCCCATTGGTAGCAAATGGTTATCCATTAAGCGGGGGAATGATATTTAAGAAGCAGAAAGATTATGCTCCTACTCTTGCAAGAACGGACTAACAGGGTCAGCTACCTATTCAACCTTCATAATTAAATGCCGTCACTGTATGGATAGATCCCATTGAAAAAAGACCTATTACTCGATAATTCATCGGTAGAGCCAAAGAGCGTGAACTGTACAAGTTACCAATAACATTGATTAAATGAGGAAAGGGGCTCCGGTGTATAGAGAGGACCTCGCCGTTTAAGAAGTAACCATAGAAACGATGGAAGCCACTATTTGTCCATTTACGATTTATTTTATACCTAATATCGGTACAATTTCTTTTTTTTTTTTTGAGGTGAAATGCCTGGAAGAAATAAAAAAATCGTGGTTGGGAAGGTTATAGTAGCAAAAGCCATTGGAATTTGTATTTTAATTTTATACATTGGAATAATCCGTTTTGTTATTAATAAACCAGGAGAGGGGAAAAGAATGACTGAAAGAAAAGAAATCAATTAGTTATTCATCAAAGTTTCTTTTGATTCAATGACCAGAGTTAGACGAAGATATATAGCTCGGAGACGTAGAACAAAAATTCGTTTATTTGCAGCAACCTTTCGAGGGGCTCATTCAAGACTTACTCGAACTACTACTCAACAGAAAATGAGAGCTTTGGTTTCCACTCATCGGGATAGAGGCAGGCGAAAGAGAAGTTTTCGTCGTTTGTGGATCACTCGGATAAATGCAGTAACTCGTGAGAATAGGGGATCCCATAGTTATAGTCGATTAATACTTGATCTGTACAAGAGGCAGTTGCTTCTTAATCGTAAAATACCTGCACAAATAGCCATATCAAATAGGAATTGTCTTGACACGATTTCCAATGCGATCATCAAATAAGGAGATTGGAAGGAATTCACTGGAATACTTTAAACGGAGTTCCCCGGAGAATGAACTCCGGGAGGGTATAGTAGAAATTCGTATGATAAGATAAGTAGTAGGAATGAACGAACACGTTTCAATAAAAAAAAAGATTTATTCTTCCCCCATTCTTTTTTTTATTATTACATTACGGCGCGACAATCTCTCGGCTTTTTCGAACAAAACTTCAATCTGAGTTCGAATTAGAGTTTTGATTCGATTGAGGAATAGGCTTATTTATTTCTGGTTCTAGGACCAGTAGTTCTAGGGATCGACCCGGTTCTCTCAAACTGTTTCTCATTATTAAGAAAAGGTAACGAAGATAAAATACGAGCTTGTTTTATAGCAATAGTAATTAATCGTTGTTGTTTCAAGGTTAATCTATTCACTCGTCTAGATAATATTTTTCCTTGTTCACTAATAAATTGATTAATTAAACTCATGTTTCTATAATCAATTCGATCCCCCGATCCAATTGGGGGCAAACGCCTATGAAAAGATCGCTTGGATTTATGAAAGGGCCGCTTGGATTTATCCATGGTTTATTTCTTATTTCTAAAATCCTATTTCTTCATTCATTTCGGATCCGACCAAAATAGGACTGGATTTGTATATATTATATATGTATATGTAATTTCTTCCTCTTCCTTGGAAGAGTGGCACACGCGTTCCGTTCGATTTATTTCTTTATCTCCCCATGAATCGTATGTTTGTAACAATAAGGGCAGAATTTTTTCAAGTCCAATTGACTAGGTGTATTGTGTCGATTCTTTTGAGTAATATATCTGGAAATGCCCCGCGATTCTTTATTCAAACCATTTCGGACACAACTGGTACATTCCAAAATAACTACTACTCTGACATCTTTACCCTTAGCCATGAACCTCCTTTGGATTTTGAATTCACTCAATTCTTCTATTTTCGATTCGAACCGAAGCGAAGAAGAAAGGAATGAAAAATAAATAGACGAGAAGTCGCTAACTCGAAATCCAATTCAATTATGAAAGATTTCGTTGCAATCAATAGAGTAATCAAATTATTAAGTAATACAAATATTTCTAACTATCAATTATTCCCAATCCCAGTATTTCATTTAGTATCTTGTATGATCTTGAACAGCCTGCCCTCGACCCACATTTCCATTTCTGTTCTCCCTATATTAACCCGAACCCGAGTTTCGATGAGATTCAATCCACTTTTATTCTTTACTCTTTCTTTCCTATCCTAAAGAACTGAAAAAAGGGGGGGGTTAGTCACAGAGAATTTATTGTATCTCTAATCTTCTTGATCCCTTCCCATGTCAATAACTAGAATGAAAAAAAGGGGAATGTCAACGCATCTGGGAATAAACGATTGATCTCTATCAATAGACCCGCCAAAGACCCGAACCATAGAGTAGTTAGCACAGGTGCCGTGGAGAGATATGTTTTTATATCTCGCATTGAAAATCCTCCTTCTTTTTCTTTAACTTTATTGACTTTATTGTATATTGTAATACATATATGATCAGATGCATATGTAGTTAAAGATCATTTGTACGGGGAATCTCTAACCAAAATGGATATATACAACGATCCGGTAGATGAAATCTACCTGTCCCTAAAACAGAAAAAGATGAACCCTCCTTCCTGAGCACTACTGATAAATATTCATTCCTTTATACGTTTATACGTTAGGTATGTATAGAATTCTTTATGAGAATGAAACCAAAAAACCAAAAAGAAGAAATGGCAAAATAAATTCTATTTAGATAGAGGAAATTGTGATGTGGAAAACAAAACATGGATTCCCTACAATGGCACTGTACAACAAATGAAAGGGATGTAGCGCAGCTTGGTAGCGCGTTTGTTTTGGGTACAAAATGTCACGGGTTCAAATCCTGTCATCCCTACTTATCACTTCTCCTATGGACAGTAACGAGGGGTCAATTGAGATCGATTAAAATTGGACACAATCTACCATTTTATGATACTATACATACAAGATGTATTGGGGGTACAAAAAGAATCCTTTTCTTGACATCCGTATCTCCCATCATAATAAAGCGCTCTTAGTTCAGTTCGGTAGAACGTGGGTCTCCAAAACCCGATGTCGTAGGTTCAAATCCTACAGAGCGTGATTCTGTTCTTTTAATGTTGAATCACAATAAAATAACTTCACTAACTTGAACTGCAACCTGGATTTGACCTCCTGGAGATTAAGGAGGAGGTCAATTAAAAAAAAGAGATGTTACTCAATTAAAGGTCCAACTGATCGCCGCGTCTGTATTGTAAATATGCAGTTACGAATAATCCGGCCAAAGTAATGGGAATTAGACCCAACACAATTCCAAATAGAAAAACTTCAATCATTTCAATTTCTTTGAAAGAATAGAAAAAAAGAGGTAATATCTGTCCCTAAATATTAATCCGAATCGCCCATGAATCTCAATAACCAAGAATTGGCAATTAACGCGGGAAGGAACTATAGAATACCGGGAATCTCACAGAAATATTCATTTTTATGAATTGTTCATTCAATTAATTTCAAATAAGTCGTATCTTGCTCAGACTAATCAATAGAGCTGGGGTTATAGTTGAAGCAGCCAGTAGAAAACCGAAATAACTAGTTATAGTAGTCATGGAGGAGCTAAATGAGATATCTTCTTTTTCATACATATGGTTCTAAAGCACTTACCTAAGTTTCCATTTTTGCGAGATACAATGACAAGAAAAAATACCAATTGACAGAATCAGTTCCAATTGAAAGCTCTTGATTCATCATCCATTATAGACGGCACTAACAAAGAGAGAGTAAGAGGGGTAGAAAAAAAAAGATGGATTCGTCGCCTGTAACATCTACAGATCCCATGATTCCGAATCAACAGATTCAGTGAGCAACCCGTGAGTAAAGTACTAATAATAAGAACTGTGTCTTGTAACTTCATTCAATTCAAAAACGAAATTCTCTTTGAGTAACTATCAGAATATAAAGAATTGGATTTGAAAATTCCATTTTTTTGATCATTTCGTTTCTTTTTCAATTTATCTAATCCATTTTGGAACAAACAGCCGGATAACGGCTTTTACTTGACTTTTTAACTTAATTGTATTCAGTAGTAGGTTGGTTAATTGCACATAATATTTCGAACGAGAAGAAAAATGAAAAGTATCCCATGATTTCTCGAAGAAATAAAACCTTTATTTCGAGCCCAACTTCATTCTAAAACTAGCAATTGCTATTATCCTTTTAGTTTAGGTTTCGCACTCTGCCTTTCCATATCATAAAGTTCAGTCCCATCCTTGTAGCTGGGTTAAGAAGGAACCTTTGGGTCTAATGCAGCAATGGTTGCATCACAAATATTGATAATTGTTCCAACTATTGTTTGTTCTGTTTTTTCCATCTACTACTACCTACTACTGTCTACTACTGTACGACCAACCAATTACTTTAAATGAAAGGATTAGAAAAAAAAAAAAAAAAAAATAACTTTTCGACAACCATGAAAAGGAG